CATAAATCTAAGTGGAATAAGCAAAGTGGATTCCTTGTTGGTTAGTCGAGTTCCAATGAAAACCACACAATTGGAGGAAATGTCCGAATTTGCTATTTAGAAAATCAATAAACTAAGGTTTTGTCGTTCTAGATATCGGATTCAACGGAAACAATTACAGCAGTAGGGGGGGAAATCAAAAAACAAGTCGAGCAAAATTATACAAAGTTATATACAAGTTGCTACCCCCCCTTAGTCTTTCTTTAATTGAATTTCGTTTGATTAGACGGAAGTTACTTAAAAACTTCCGCTTTCTTTAAAAGATTCTGAACAGTTCCTGTGGGTTGAGCACCTTTTTCAAGGAAATATAGAATAAGAGGAACGTTTAAATAAGTTTGATTCTTCATTGGATCATAAAACCCCACTTTTCTAAGATCTTTTCCTTCTCTTCGGGATCGAACATCAATTGCAACGATTCGATAGACGGCTCATTGGGATAGATGTAGATGACCAACACCCCCCCTAGAACCGTATAGGAAGTTTTCTCCTCGTACGGCTCGAGAAAAATGATTTGCTTCGAAGTTTTGTCTATGTATGCAATTCTAATAAATTAAATGACAAATGGGCCTAGAAAATCAATTAGACTCTGATTTCAATCTTTTTTCCTTCCTGAAAATGAAAAAGAAACCATTCGTACTCATAACTCAAGTTGGATAACTCTCAAATAGCTCAAAGGAAAAATCTTTAGTCACTTTCATTTATTGAGTGGTCTTTAACCCCTTTTGTTTTGTTTGTCTTTTGTCTCGTTTCAAATTCTATTTGGATTCTTTAGTCTGATCCAATTAGTGAGACTATCGAGACAATTAAAAAGGTCTTTCCTTGTTCTTAGATCCTTTATCCTTATTTTAAATCATTGGGTTTAGACATTACTTCGGTGCTTCTTAATCCTTTCAAAGTGGCAGCAACATACCCCTTTTTTGATTTCTTTCTATCAAAGAATCCTACGGACAGTTGATTCACGTGTGATACACTTTGAATCGAAAAAGTTTACTAAATTCTAACAAGTCTTGCTTTTGAATTGGAAACTTGCTCGAATTGGATCCTTTCGATTTCTATATATGGAAGATACGTTTACGAAGTTGTTCCGATTAATTGGCATTAACCCTAGATCCTTGCCCCCGAGAAATGAATTAATCCTTTCTACTCGAGCTTCATCGTGGACTATTTACAACCCAACAAAAAATCGAGTGTAACAGAACAAACAATGTCGAGCCAAGAGCACTCTCATCCTTAGATAAATCGAAAATGGTGGATGGAAAAATCCACAACGGATCGTGTCCTTCAAGTCGCACGTTGCTTTCTACCACATCGTTTCAAACGAAGTTTTAACATAATATTCCTCTAATTTGGAACCGGTATGGAATTGATTCAATTATGGAATCATGAATAGTCATTGGTTTAGTTGTACATAGACATCGTAATCTAGGCTTTTTCTTCTATATATGATAATATGATATGAAACGATTTTTCTGAAAAAGTCTTAGCAAGACAGCATCTTTCACATACATAAATAATATATAGATAATAGCAAGAAATCGAAATATATAAACGAATAACTTTTTTAATCTGCATCTTCAAGTGACTCAACAGGATAGATTAAACGATTTCCTACTTTTTGAGTACCAAATAAAGATTCCACTTACAAGCAATCATTAAAAATATTTAATAAAAATAGTTCTAATTGAAATGGAAAAAGTTTCCTATTTAGACATCATTATTTAATTTGAAGAAAATTGGACAATAAGCATGACGTTTGATCTTCATAGGAAGATAAGTCTTTCTTTTTGAATTGACTCATCACTTTTAAATAGATAAAAGAAAAGAAAAACGAAATCCAATTTTTTTTCATGAAATGGATAAAAAAATGATCTAAGTTAAGATTTGAATCTTTATTCTTTTCGTCTGATTACGAAAATCAAAAAAATAAGGAGGGTTTTTCGTATCTATCAGATAGACTGAAGAGTTGTCACTGTTATAGATATTCTATAATATAGAATTTAACTAATTTAAGGTATCAAAAATCTTTTTCACAAAAACCGAAAAATTATTGTCATTGAAATAGAACGATACATACCATATAAGCGAAATATTTCCTCATTTTATATATTTTAGATGATATATATTTATAGATTTTGTTTAACATGGGATTAAATAATATTTCACAATAATCGACTCTTATCATAAAGTGAATAAAAGGGTGATAGGGGAAATCATCCCTGCCTCAATTGTTCTGTAGATTTCCAATTTTTAGTTAGAACCAAACACGAAATACCTAAATAAAATGAGATTCAAAGAAAATATATCGGCTCCATAACATATTTCTATATGATATGTAACTTAATCATTTGTTAATGAGATTCGAACAGACACAGATATTAAAATGAATACGGATTTACTCCTATCCACTGACCTACTTCTTTCTATAGTCATAATGGAGCATAAAAAAATGGATATGTACTGGGACGGAAGGATTCGAACCTCCGAATGGCGGGACCAAAACCCGTTGCCTTACCACTTGGCCACGCCCCATTTCAATTTCTAATCTACACTAAGAAACAATAATATTGGTATTGGTTGTTTGTCAACTCCAGTCCAAATATCTATATATCTATAGAATAGATTGGTACTAGGATTTTGATACATATAGATATAGAATTCAACTTAATTTATTGATCATTACATAGAATTCAATTAAGATATTGTATGAAAGTATGATTTCTTCTATTCTCCTTTGAGAATTGGAGGATTTTTGATTGGGTGGGTTCAAAGAAAAAGAAGGATTTTTTGTCTACCTTACTTACTTTCTTCCTTGTTCCTTATATCAAAAACTCAATCAAAATGCAATTATCTCCAAGAACAAAATGTCTGTTATGCTTAATATCGTTAGTTTGATCTGTATTAATTCTGCCCTTTATTCGAGTAGTTTTTTCTTCGGCAAATTGCCTGAAGCGTATGCTTTTTTGAATCCAATCGTAGATGTTATGCCAGTCATACCTGTGCTTTTTTTTCTCTTAGCTTTTGTTTGGCAAGCTGCTGTAAGTTTTCGATGAGATCCTTAATAATAATATCTTAGAAAATGCATGATTTCTTCGAGAAAAATTCTAACAATTGAGAAAATCAGATAAGTTTTAGAGTATGAATCCTAGATTAGCACACTGAAATTCTTGGATAGTCGCCATAAATCCGGCTTACCCCCATTTCCTCATTTTTGACCCCCTTTCCAGTGAAAGACCCTAACCCCATTAGGGTCTCCCACAATATCGAATTTGGATATGAAAGAAGTTTTTGATAATGAAAAACAAATGAATTTGTGACAATTCATGAAAAAAAACCTGATTTCGTGGTGTCAAAATAGGATATGTGGTAGAAAAATGGAAGATCTATTCTCTTTTTTTTTCCAAAAAATCATCTTGGAGATTGTGTAATGCTTACTCTGAAACTCTTCGTTTATACCGTAGTGATATTTTTTGTTTCTCTCTTTATCTTTGGATTCCTATCTAATGATCCGGGGCGTAATCCTGGACGTGAAGAATAAAATCCAAAGGGTTTTCCTTGGGAAATTTTCCAATTTTCTTAGGATTTTATCTATTCCACACGCTTAACTAAGATTTTCAAAATTGAAAAATAAAATAAAGCAAGTCATTAACGGAAACGGAAAGAGAGGGATTCGAACCCTCGGTACAAATAACTCGTACAACGGATTAGCAATCCGACGCTTTAGTCCACTCAGCCATCTCTCCCAATTGCAAAAGATAATTACTACATTACACATAATGTAAGGAGTCTTTCTCTCTCTTTTTTCTCTATTCTAAACTAAAAGAGGGGCTCGAGCCCGCCACTAATCGAACTAAAGAAAAATAAGGAAGACCTCCTTGTGTTGATTTTGTTCGAAAGGCCCTTGTTATTCTGATGGCCTGGCCTGGTCAGTACCTAGCCGGGCCTTTTTTTTTGTTCTAACGAATTATAGATAAATAATGATTTATCTGATATCTGATTTGAAAACACAAACATTTTTTTTTATTATATTATTATATTCAATTGAATATTTTATATTCAAGCAACAACAAAAAGAATAAAAACTGTTTCCATTTTTTTCTTGTTATATTTTATTTCATTTTCCGAACTAAAAAAGAAACTATAGATTCTGGACAATGCATTTTTCTGTTATGATTGTAGTGTTTTTTTTGATCCGTATCTATCTTCTTTCAGCAAAAAAGAAAACTTTAGTTATTTAATTTCAATTATTAGTTATTTAATTTCAATTAAATGAAGCCTCTTTTCCGAATCTCATTAAATTTTTATCTACCCACGAAAAAGTTCAACACTCCAAGTTTGATGATTCTTTGATGATCCTATCTTGATCATGCTCAATTATCTTGTTCGACAAAAGCTCCATTTGTATACAATAATCATATTGTAGCGGGTATAGTTTAGTGGTAAAAGTGTGATTCGTTCTATTAGCCCTTTAATAGTTAAAGGGTCTTTCGGTTTTATTCATATTCCGATCAAAAACTTTATTTCTTAAAAGGATTTAATCCTTTACCTCTCAATGATAAAGTCGAGAAAAAAATACACATTCTCGTGATTTGTATCCATGAGTCACTTATAAATTGAAAAGTTGGATTATGAAATTGCGAAACATAATTTTTGAATTGGATCAAGACTTCCAATTGAATAAGTATGAGTAAAGGATCCATGGCTGAAGATAAAAAGTCAATTTCCAATCGTAACTAAATCTTCCATTTTTTTTGGTGTCTAAAGAAAGAAATTGAAGCAAAATAGCTATTCAACGATGTCTTTGGTTTACTAGAGACATCGCCATATTGTTTTAGCTCGGTGGAAACAAAATCCTTTTCCTTAGGATCCTCTCAAATAGAAATAGAGAACGAAGTAACTAGAAAGATTGTTAGAATCACCTTCTTCTAGAAGGATCATCTAGAAAGCAATTCATTTTGTTTGTA